CCAAGGGTTCCTCTTGAGTTATCTAAAAAGATTGGACTACATAAGATGGAAAATAGAATGTAGAACCTATAAAGTAAAAGATAATGAAATTACCAGTCTTAAAATTGAACCAAAATAAAAGTTTTTTTTTTACTTATGTTACGCGATCTTTATTAGTGCTGTTTATAATTAATAATGACTGAAAAATCAAAAACTTTCAATTCCATTGGGACTGATTCTGTCAATTGGTCTTTTTTCTTATCCCGGTATCTATAAAATGAAAATTTAGGTAAGTGTTTCATAAACATATGTATAAAAAAAATGTATCTCAGTTAGCTTTTTCATGCTTACTATAACTAGTTATTTCGGTTTTCTGCTGGCGGCTTTAACTATAACCTCAGTTCTATTTATTGGTCTGAACAAAATACGACTTATTTGAAATTGATTGAATGAACAATTCATAAAAAAATGTTTTTGTGAGAGTCCCGGTTATAGTTACTTCCCTTGTCAATTGTAAATTCTTGGTTATTGAGATTCACGGACGGTTTGGATTAATATTTAGAGATAGATATTACCTACCCTTTTTTCCTCTTTCAAACAAGTTGAAATGATTGAAGTTTTACTATTTGGAATCGTGCTAGGTCTAATTCCTATTACTTTGGCTGGATTATTTGTAACTGCATATTTACAATACAGACGCGGGGATCAGTTGGACCTTTGATTAAGTAACATCTCTCTTTTTTTATTGACCTCCTGCGAATTAAAGATAAGGAGGAGGTCAAATTCAGATTACTTTTCAAGTCAATAAAGTTATTTCATTGTCATTCGACCTAAGAAGAGCGGAATCACGCTCTGTAGGATTTGAACCTACGACATCGGGTTTTGGAGACCCACGTTCTACCGAACTGAACTAAGAGCGCTTTCTTATCACAATAGATAAGATCATAAAGAAAAGGATTCTATTTGTACCCCAATAGATCTTACATGCATATCGTATCATAAACTGAAATATTAGGTATGTCCAATTTTCATTGATCACTATTGATCCTTCGTTAATGCCTATAGGATATAGAATAAGTAATAGGTAGGGATGACAGGATTTGAACCCGTGACATTTTGTACCCAAAACAAACGCGCTACCAAGCTGCGCTACATCCCTTTCAATTGGCCTACAGTGTCATTGTAGAGAATCCACGTCTTGTTTTCCACATCGTTATTTTCCCTATTGATATACAAATTCTCTTGTCATTTCTTCTTTTTGGTCTCACGGATTATATTACATATAATAAAAAAAAAAAAAGAATTATATACATATGAAAATACATCTGAAATGAAACCCAACAGATAAAAAAAAAAATCTTTCTCGGTAATGTTCCGAGAAAGAAGGAAATGCCTTTTCTCTGTTGTAAGGAAAGGAAAATATCATCTATCGGGTCGTTTTATATATTCATATATTCATTTTAGTTACGAATTTCGTGTACAAATACAAGCGATTCTTAACTACATATGCATTACTACATATGCATTCATATATGTATTACAATAAAAATTACAAAAAAAAAGGAGGATTTTCAATGCGAGATATAAAAACATATCTCTCTGTGGCACCTGTGCTAAGTACTCTATGGTTCGGGTCTTTAGCAGGTTTATTGATAGAGATCAATCGTTTATTCCCAGATGCGCTGACATTCCCCTTTTTTTCATTCTAGTTATTGACATGGGAAGGGCCTAAGAAGATTAGAGAGATACAAGAAATAGTCTGTGACTAATCCCGCTCCCTTTCTCTTTCTTTGTTTTGTGCTTTTGTCAGTTTTTTAGGATGAAATTAAAAGAAAGAGAAAAAAAATTGAAAAGTGGAGTCAACCGCATCGAAACTTGGGTTCAGGCTCAAATTACTAGAGGGGTAGCGGAAATGAGGTCGAGGGCAACAAAATCATACAAAATATTTCAATTAAATACTATATTAAGATTATAGATTATAAATAATATAATTGATAGGTAGAAATCGTTGTATTACTTATTCTTATTATTACTCTATGAATTTTTGATTGCAACGAAATCTTTCATAATTGGATTTCAGGTCAGCAACTTCTTTTTTTTTTTGTTTCGGGTCGAAAATGAAAGAATTGAGTGAATCCAAAATTCAAAGGAGGTTCATGGCCAAAGGTAAAGATGTCAGAATAAGAGTTATTTTGGAATGTAACAGTTGTGTCCGAAACGATATTAATAAGGAATCGCCAGGCATTTCCAGATATATTACCCAAAAGAATCGACACAATACGCCTAATCGATTGGAATTGAGAAAATTCTGTCCCTATTGTTACAAACATACGATTCATGGGGAGATAAAGAAATAGATCAAAGAGAACGCGTGTGTACCTTCCCTTCAAAAAACAGGAACAAATTCACAAAAATTACATTTACACATATTTACACATATATTTACATTATATTTACATATAATAAAATATAATAAATATAAAATATAATAAATAATATAAAATATAATTAATTATAATAATAATACAATACATATAAATATAAAATAAAAACATATAAAAATCTAAAATAAAAATCTAATATCTAATATAAATAAAAAATAAAAAATAAACCAATCAACTCCTATTTCCGTCAAATCATAAATTAGATTTAAGAAATAGATTTTAGAGATAAGGAATAAACCATGGATAAATCCAAGCTTTTTCTTAAATCCAAGCGATCTTTTCGTAGGCGTTTGCCCCCAATTGGATCGGGGGATCGAATTGATTATAGAAACATGAGTTTAATTAGTCGATTTATTAGTGAGCAAGGAAAAATATTATCTAGACGAATGAATAGATTGACTTTGAAACAACAACGATTAATTACTATTGCCATAAAACAAGCTCGTATTTTATCTTTGTTACCTTTTCTTAATAATGAGAAACAATTTGAGAGAGCTGAGCCTACTCCTAGAACTACAGGTCCCCGAACCAGAAAGAAATAGGCCTATTTCGCAATTGATTGAATCAAAATTCCAATCCGAATCCCCACCCAGGTTGATGTTTTGTTCGAAAAATTCGAGAATTTAGATTGGATTGACACGTCGTAAAAAAATCGTAAGAAAAGAAAAAAAATAATCGAAAAATGAAGAAGAAATTTTTTTTTATTGAAACGTGTTCATTTATTTTTACTACTTTATCACACTCATATTAATTTTGACTCTACCTTCCCGGAGTTCATTCTCCGGGGACCTCCGTTTAAATTATTCCGGCGGATTCTTTCCAACCTCCCTATTTACTGATCTCATTGGAAATCATGTAAAAACAATTTGTATTTGATATGGCTATTTGTGCAAGTATTTTACGATTAATAAGCAACTGCCTCTTGTACAAATCATTTATTGATCTACTATAACTATAGGATACTCCAATTTCACGAATTGCTGCATTTATCCGAGTGATCCATAAACGACGAAAATTTCTCTTTTGTCGGCCCCTATCCCGATGAGAAGAAAACAAAGCTCTCATTTTTTGTTGAATAATAGTTCGAGTAAGTCTTGAATGAGTCCCTCGAAAGGTTGATGCAAATAAACGAATTTTTGTTCTACGTCTCCGAGCTATATAACCCCGTCTAATTCTGGTCATTGAATCAAATGAAACTTCGATGAATAACTAAATTAATTGATTTATTTTAGTCATTCTTTTCCCCCTTCCTGGTTTATTAATAACAAAACGGATTCTTCCGATGTATAAAATAAAAATTCCAATGGCTTTTGCTACTATGACCTTCCCAACCACGATTTTTTTACAGGCATTTCACCTCGAAATAAGAAATTGTATCGATACTAGGTATCAAAAAAAAATAGTAAATTTTTAATTTAGTATTGTATAAAATAAAGTAAAAGGATAAATAAATAGTAACGGTAAATGGATAAAAAATAGTGGGTTCCTTCGTTTCTATGGTTACTTCGTAAACGGTGAGGTCCTCTCTATACACCGGAGTCTTTTCCCCATTAATCAATGTTATTAGTAACTTGTACAGTTCACATTCTTTGACTCTACCCATAAATTATCCAATAATAGATCTTTTCACAACGAGATCTACCCATACAGTAACGGCATTTAATTATGAAAGTTGGCTAGGTAGCTGACCCTGTGAGTCCGTTCTTGCAAGAGCGAGAGCATAATCTTTCTGCTTCTTAAATACTAATTCCCCGCTTAATGGATAACCATTTGCTACCAATGGGGAGTTGCTTATCATCTACAATTAAGGTGATTGGATTTGCACCAATGGAAACCATAAATTTCATACACAATGGAGGTATTTTTTGAATTAGATAGTGAAAATTTCATCCTATTCATCATCGGTAACGGTCATTGATACTGGAATAAAAGTTTCCCCTCTTTTGTTTTGGTCCAGCTCATGCTCTAAACGAGTCGCACATACACCCTAGTACATGTTCCTCGACGCTGAGGACATCCCCGAAGAGCGGGGGATTTTGTGACTTTTTTGATTGGCTGTCTTGTGTTTCTAATAAGTTGTTTAATAGTTGGCATGCTGATTCGTATACAAAAAGGGCTGGTTTAGATCGATCCTAACCAGCTGATTGTGAATTTCTTCTATTCTATTTAATTTCATTTTAACCCGATAATAAAATCTAAAATCGCAGTTCAGTTCGTTCGAATTATGATTTGAAATGAAATGGAATAAAAGATTTATACAAGATCCCCAGTATTTTCGACTGCTACAAGATCAACAATTCCATGAGCTTGGGCTTCTGTTGCTGACATAAAAACATCCCTTTCCATGTCTTCGGATACAACCCATAAGGGGTTGCCTGTTCTTTGTACATAAACTCTTGTGAGGGTTTCGCGGAGTTTCAGCAGTTCTTCCGCTTCTATGACAAATTCTCCTGTTTGGGCCTCATAAAAAGAGCTAGCAGGTTGGTGGATCATTACCCTGATGATATAACATAATATAATGAAAGGTTCCTCTATCTTGTACGATCGGGCGAAGGAAAGAGATAAATAATAAATAATAACAAGAAGAAGAAAATAGAAATTATATTATATTATATATATATATATAATTGAACAACCGTACAGGCATTTTTTGTGCATTGCATACGGCTCCACAATGGAATTTACTTTTCCCTTCCATCGCGAAAAAAGATAGATAGGATCTATCAGATCCAGATCATTAAATGATCCATTTACCACCCTTCCTTTCGGTAGAGTTAAAAAATACTATGAGGGTTCCGTTGCTTTCTATATTGAATTTAGAATTTATCTCGTCTGTGATTCAGCAATCCCAAAGTTTTTTTTGATTCGATCAAAGAAGGAAAAAATTCTCTTGTTTTTTTTTTCAGTTTAGTACGCTTTGATAATATTTGATAATATAAATTGATAATATAAATATTGGAAAAAGAATTCTGGTGTGAAAACAAAAAAAAAAATTGTGACGCTAAAACGAACTCCCGATAGATAAGATAAATCGGAAATATCTTTTGTCTCATACTACTCTCCCGATACAGAATCTCATGTTATGAAAAACAATAAAGGTTTGCTCATACCGAACTCGAAGTGCCATGCTATTATTACTCAATATTCTTATTCATATTCCATATGGCGAAGGCATAGTCTTCTTTTTTCTCTCAAATAAAAACTCATTGGCGCCAAGCGTGAGGGAATGCTAGACGTTTGGTAATTTCTCCTCCGACCAGAATGAAAGATCCCATTGAAGCGGCTAATCCCATGCATATTGTATGTACATCTGGTGGCACAAATTGCATAGTATCATAAATTGCTACTCCGGGTATTACCCATCCACCGGGCGAGTTTATAAACAAATAAAGATCCCTGGTCTCATCCTCTATACTGAGATAGACCATGAGCGCAATAAGTTGGTTCGAGATCTCACTATCAACTTCTTGGCCTAAAAAAAGTAATCTTTCTCGATGAAGTCGGTTGATTAGGACAAAATTTTATCCCTTAGGAACCGTACACGCACCTTTTAATGCATACGGTTCAAAAAAATTGCAAAAAAAAAAAAAAAGAAAGAATCAATGTGTCGGCTCTCTCTCTTTTTATATTTATATTTATTTATAATTTATAAATTTGAAAAGGACTTTTATACCTTCTATAAACCTATCAAATTAACCTCTCATTGATGCATTGTTTCATCTCCAAATTCAATTACGATGTAATTTTCTTGTTCCTGAATGGGCCCTTTCAATTTCCTTTTTTTTAGGTTTATGCTCTACTCCGGGTAAAGATCCAACCGATTTTTATTTGTACATATAGGACAAATGATCCCAATACCACTTTTTTTGATACGACTTTTTTTTTTTTCAATTCCCTTCATGTCTTCCTTCCGCCAAAAATTTGATGTAGTTATCATATTCTTTTTTTTTTTTTCATTGATTGGCAGTTTGAGATCGCTCATTTGTTATAAATTAGGAATCGTTTATGTATGATACAAGTGGTAATCATAAATCATACCCATATTAACAATTGAGTATTATTTTCTAAACGGAGCCTGGATACTTCATTTTATTGGTCCAATCAAGCCAACCATAAATTCTTATAATTGATAATATTGATATTGAATTGATCCTCAAAAAATTGATCTAATTGCACTTCACGCTCCAAATTCTTGATGGTTCAATCAATTTTTTTGGCGAAGCGGGGGTATCTCGATCGGGGAGAGAACGGGGAAATCCCATATGACCCAATATGTCTGACAAGTCGCACTATACATCAACCCAAACTGCATCCTCCTCTCCCGGATTCCGAAAGGGTACTTTTGGAACACCAATAGGCATCAAATGAAAGACAAAAGGGTTAAGGATTAGATTTCACTTTGATGTGGAAACGTAACAATGTTGATGTGGAGGTGTGGAAACGTAACAATGAGTTTATTGTTTTCATAAGCATAAGATTGAAAAGAAAACGAAATGGATAAAGGAAAAGTCTTACAAATGGGTCGGTCCATTCGAACGATGAACAAGTTTCTATGCATTCGCTCATAGAAAATGGGACGAATCCCCCCCCCATTGCGTATTGGTACTTATCGGGTATAGAATAGATCTGCTTTTCTTTGTTCCTACGAACAGAATTGTTCCATTATTACCTTACCAACAAAATGGAATAAAATATGAACCCTTGCTGCGAAATAATCCACTAAAAAGCGTAAGTATATAGCATAGTCTTTTCCAATGTGATAAAGTTACATAGTGTCTATTTTTCAAAGGGGTATTTTCATGGGTTTGCCTTGGTATCGTGTTCATACCGTCGTATTGAATGATCCCGGTCGGTTGCTTGCTGTCCATATAATGCATACAGCTCTAGTTTCCGGGTGGGCTGGTTCGATGGCTCTATATGAATTAGCAGTTTTTGATCCCTCTGACCCCGTTCTTGATCCAATGTGGAGACAGGGTATGTTCGTTATACCCTTCATGACTCGTTTAGGAATAACCAATTCTTGGGGTGGTTGGAGTATCACAGGAGGGGCTGTAACAAATCCGGGTATTTGGAGTTACGAAGGTGTGGCCGGGGCACATATTGTGTTTTCTGGCTTGTGCTTCTTGGCAGCTATTTGGCATTGGGTGTATTGGGATCTAGAAATATTCCGCGATGAACGTACAGGAAAACCTTCTTTGGATTTGCCCAAGATTTTTGGAATTCATTTATTTCTCTCAGGGTTAGCTTGCTTTGGGTTTGGTGCATTTCATGTAACAGGCTTGTATGGTCCCGGAATATGGGTGTCCGATCCTTATGGACTAACTGGAAAAGTACAATCTGTAAGTCCTACGTGGGGCGTAGAAGGTTTTGATCCTTTTATTCCGGGAGGCATAGCCTCTCATCATATTGCAGCAGGGACGTTGGGCATATTAGCGGGCCTATTTCATCTTAGTGTCCGTCCGCCCCAACGCCTATACAAAGGATTACGTATGGGTAATATTGAAACTGTCCTTTCCAGTAGTATCGCTGCTGTCTTTTTTGCAGCTTTTGTAGTTGCTGGAACTATGTGGTATGGTTCAGCAACTACCCCCATCGAATTGTTTGGTCCCACTCGTTATCAATGGGATCAGGGATACTTCCAGCAAGAAATATATCGAAGGGTTAGTGCCGGACTAGCTGAAAATCAGAGTTTAGCAGAAGCTTGGTCTAAAATTCCCGAAAAATTAGCTTTTTATGATTATATCGGCAATAATCCAGCAAAAGGGGGATTATTCAGAGCGGGCTCAATGGACAACGGGGATGGAATCGCTGTTGGATGGTTAGGACATCCTATCTTTAGAGATAAAGAGGGGCGCGAGCTTTTTGTACGTCGTATGCCTACCTTTTTTGAAACATTTCCAGTCGTTTTGGTAGATGGAGACGGAATTGTGAGAGCCGATGTTCCTTTTAGAAGGGCAGAATCCAAGTATAGTGTCGAGCAAGTGGGAGTAACTGTTGAGTTCTATGGTGGCGAACTTAATGGAGTCAGTTATAGTGATCCTGCAACTGTGAAAAAATATGCAAGACGTGCTCAATTAGGTGAAATTTTTGAATTAGATCGTGCTACTTTGAAATCCGATGGTGTTTTTCGTAGCAGTCCGAGAGGTTGGTTCACTTTTGGGCATGCTTCGTTTGCTTTGCTCTTCTTTTTCGGACACATTTGGCATGGTGCTAGAACCTTGTTCAGAGATGTTTTTGCTGGTATTGACCCAGATTTAGATGCTCAAGTGGAATTTGGAGCATTCCAAAAACTTGGAGATCCAACTACAAGAAGGCAAGTCGTCTGATCTAACATTGATCTGGTATTTTTCACCGCTATTGGATTTTTATGATTTCACTTTTACATGGGTTACCAGAGAAATCTTGATTTGAATCGCCGCTTTTTCTTTGACTCTTGTCTTTTCTTTATCTGGGAGATGATCCCAAATGAACAGGTGTGGAAGCTATAATTGTAAACCACGATCGGATTTATGGAAGCATTGGTTTATACATTCCTCTTAGTCTCGACTCTAGGAATCATTTTTTTCGCTATTTTTTTTCGAGAACCACCTAAGGTTCCAACTAAAAGGGTAAAATGATTTTTTAGTATCTCAATTGAAGTAAAGTAACAAGCCTCCCAATATGGGAGGCTTGTTACTTTACTTCAATTAGTCCCCGTGTTCCTCGAATGGATCTCTTAGTTGTTGAGAGGGTTGCCCAAAAGCGGTATATAAGGCGTACCCGGTAAAACTTACAAGTAAACCAGATAGAAAGATGGCGACTAGGGTTGCTGTTTCCATTATTATATAATTTCAAGACCACAATGGATCTATGATAAGATCGTTTATTTACAATGGAATGGTATACAAAGTCAACAGATCTCAATCAATGCAATAGGATTTATGGCTACACAAACCGTTGAGAGTAATTCTAGATCTGGTCCAAGACCAAGACAAACTGGTCTAGGAAGTTTATTGAAACCGTTGAATTCGGAATATGGTAAAGTAGCTCCTGGATGGGGAACTACCCCTTTGATGGGTGTCGCAATGGCTCTATTTGCGGTATTCCTATCTATTATTTTGGAGATTTATAACTCTTCCGTTTTACTGGATGGAATTTCAATGAATTAGGTCTATAAGAATCATGAAGTCCGGGCTTTTCAATCCAAAACGAATCACTTAGGACTGGGATTTATAGGTCATTCTGGGAGTTCGACCGTGGAATTCCTTTGTTTCGGTATTTCCGGAATATGAGTGTGTGGCTTGTTAGAATTGATCCTATTGATAGTACAGAGAATGGGTCTGTCATCTTGAGAGAGATGGGTTCTGCCTCGTCGGATATTCATTCTAGTATCTGGAGCACGGAATATATGGAATGAAATAGATCAAGAAAAGAAATATTTGAACTATGATTCATACCTACTATTCAGACCTCGCGACCGGACTCAAAAAAAATTTCAAAGATTTCATTTATAATTATATTCTAGTTATAGATCAAGGGGTTTTTCTTCGTTCAAAATTATTTTTATGCTTATTGGTTTGCTATTTTTGACCGACGGA